TCTACTAAGTATTCATGTTAAAAGTCTTATCTTAATAGTATAGATAGTATTTATAATTTAGTATTTAGACTATTTAGACTTAAGAGTCTTTATCTTATAGTAAGAGTATAGGTATACTATTTTATTTTTTATTTTTTATAGTATACTAAGACTTAGACTTTTCCTACTTATTCTTACTTATTCTTACTTGAATACTTGAAAGACTTAAAAAAAAAAAAGACTTATCTTATACTATTACTATATACTATACTTCACCTAGGCACTTATCATTCATTGGCAGGGGAGAACTTTATTTTATGATAAAGAACGAAAATTCGGATAGAGAAGCAAAAGTGTTAGCTCAACATACATATGTATGTATGTCTGTTTTCAAAGCACGAAGAGTAATTGATCAGATTCGCGGACGTTCTTATGAGGAAACACTCATGATATTAGAACTAATGCCTTATAGGGCATCTTATCCAATTTTAAAATTAGTTTATTCTGCAGCAGCAAATGCTAGTCATAATATGGGTTTGAATGAAGCTGATTTATTTATTAGTAAAGCTGAAGTCAATGGAGGTGCTATTGTGAAAAAGTTAAGACCCCGAGCTCGAGGACGTAGTTATCTAATAAAAAAAACCACTTGTCATATAAAGATTGTTTTAAAAGAAAAATAGAAATTTTGGATTCATCTAAAGAATAAAGAAAGAGAATTTAGATTCCTATTTATATTTAGAATTTAGAAATATTTATAAAAAAAAATATGGATGGAAAAAGAGTAGAAAAATATGGGACAAAAAATAAATCCACTTGGTTTCAGACTTGGAACAACTCAAAGTCATCATTCGTTTTGGTTCGCACAACCAAAGAATTTTTCCATGGGTCTACAAGAAGATGAAAAAATACGGAATTGTATTAAGAACTATGTACAAAAAAATAAGAAAATATCCTCAGGTTTCGAAGGAATTGCCCATATAGGCATTAAAAAAAGGATAGATTTGATTCAGGTCATAATCTATATTGGATTTCCAAATTTATTAATAGAAGGACGAACACGGGGAGTCGAAGAATTACAGATGAATGTACAAAAAGAGTTTCATTCTGTAAACCGGAGACTCAACATTGCTATCACAAGAATTGAAAAGCCTTATGGACAACCTAAGATTCTTGCAGAATATATAGCTTTACAATTAAAAAATAGAGTTTCATTTCGAAAGGCAATGAAAAAAGCTATTGAATTAACTGAACAAACGGATACAAAAGGAATTCAAGTGCAAATCGCAGGGCGTATCGACGGAAAAGAGATTGCACGTGTCGAATGGATCAGAGAAGGTAGGGTTCCTTTACAAACAATTCGGGCTAAAATTGATCACTGTTCCCATACAATTAGAACTATCTATGGAGTCTTAGGCATAAAAATTTGGGTATTTGTAAACCAAGAATAAGAATAATGGACCTTTCCTTATCTCGCCATTCTGCTGAGCGATAGAAAAAATTTAGAAACTTTTTTATTTCTTTTTTTATTTTTATTAATCAAAGAAAAACGAACAATTCTAATTTCTAATTCTATAAGGTTGAATAAAAATTAGATTTACTCTTTAATTTAGGTTTAGTATAATTGCTATGCTTAGTGTGTGACTCGTTAGTTTTAGTTTTTTCTTTAGAGTTGAGAATTGAGATTGGAAAATAAAGGCTGACCCCACTATAAACTTAGTAACTATCAAAACTAAAGAAACTAAAAACTAATAACCAACTTATTGCTTCGTATTGTCGAGATCCCAAGAACCAGTCACTATATGACTGAATCAACCATATAGTTGTAGCAACTGAAATTCTTTTCATAAAAAAATCTGATTATGAATTGTGAAACAAAAATAAAGGGATGTGGAAAAATGGAGGGATGATAGAAAGAGAGAATAAAGATCTCAATGATATATGATATGATTCCAATATGTATGGTTTATGAAAATAAAAAAAAAAAAAAGGCAGTGTGATAAAGCATCAACATCAATATACTCAATATACAATAAATAAATAAAAATAAATATAAAAATATAAATATAATATATAATATAATATAATAAATATAATAATAAAAATAAATAAAAATAAATATAAATATATAAATATAATAAATATAATTATAATATATAATAAATAATAAATATAATATATATATATAATAAATATATAATATATATAATATATATATAATAAATAATATATAATATAATATATATATAATAAATAATATATATATATATATAATTAATATTTAATATATATAATATATATAATATATATTAATATATATAATATAATATATATATAATAAATAATATATATATATATATAATTAATATTTAATATATATAATATATATAATATATATTAATATATATAATATAATATATAATATATTAAATATTAAAATATAAAATATAATAATAATATATTAAAATATAAATATATAAATATAATAAAAAATATATAAAATATTAAAATATAAAAATATAAAAAATATATAAAATATAAATATATTAAATATATAATTAAATTATAATTAAATATATTAAATATATATAAATATATAAAATATAATATATATATATAATATATATATATAATATATAATATAATAAATATTAATATAATAAATATAATAATATAATAAATATTAATATAATAAATATAATAAAAAATATAAAAATATAATATTATATAATATTAAAAATATTAAAAAAATATAAAAATATAATATTATATAATATTAAAAATATTAAAAAATATAATTATAATATTAAATATATAAAATATAAAAAATAAAATAAAATTAAAATATAATTATAATAATATAAATATAAAATATAATAAAATATAATATAAAATATAATATATAATATTAAATTAAAATTTTAAAATTAAATTAATATTAAATTAAAATTCTTAAATTAAAATTAAATATTATTAAATATTAAAATAAAAATTATAAAAATATAAAAAAATATATATAAAAATATATAATATATAAAAAATATATATATAAATATAAAAAAATATATATATAAATATATTTAAATATATTATTAAATATATTATATTAAATATATTATATTATAATATAAATATATAATATTATAATATATATAATATATATATAAATATAAAAATAAAATATAAATATATAAAATATAATAAATTATAAAATAAAAAAAATAAAATATAATTATAATAAATTATAAAAATATGAATAATAAGATATATGAAATATGAATAATAAGATATAAAAAATATAAAAAAATATAAATAATAAGATAGAAAAGGATATAAATAAAAAAAAAAATAATAATATAAAATAAATATAGATGAATAATCGAATAGAGCTTCGGGTTAAGAAAACTGAGGAGATTGACTCGGAAACAAATAACCGATTTTGTTGGGAGCTCCATTGCAGAGTTCAGGCCTAAGCATTAATGGAGAAGCTATGGGAACGATGGAACCTGTGACTACATAGGATTTTATTGAAAACGAATCAATCCTAATGATTCATTGGGTAGGATGGCGGAATGCACCAAGAAAAATGGATTTATTCTGAATGGTCATGAAATGACCCTACAAATAAAAGGAGAAAAGAGTCAATATTCGCCCGCGAACCCTTTGTTTTATATTTTATATATATATATATATATATATTTTTTATATTTTTTATTAAAATATATTAAAATATTAAAATTAAAATTCATTTTTCATTTATTGGTATTGGATGACTTTTGGGGTGATTCAATAGATTTTGGGGTGATTCAATAGATCAATAGAGGTAAAGTTAAATACTTTCTAAAATTTTTTCAAAGTAAAAGAAAAGTAAAAGAAAGAAGCATTATCTATAAACAAAAAACAAACACGTCTAGTTATCTAGTTATATATGCAGCTCCCTATGTAACAAATTAAATCAATATCAATATAATCAATATACAACAATATACAATATCAATATTCACTTTCAATATTTCAATAATATTTATAATAATATTTATAATAATTTTATAATAATAAATAATAAATAATATAATTAAATAATATAATAAATAATATATAATATAAATATATATAAATATAAAAATATAAATAAATAAATATAAATAAATCAATATACAATATAAACAATAAAAATATAAATATCAAAATAAATAATAAATAAATAAATATAAAAAATTATATATAATTAATATATTCTTTCTTTATTTTTATTTCTTTATTTTGATAAAATGAAATACAAAATACATGTGTATATGTAAAATTATTGAATCATTTCATTCGCGAGGAGCTGGATGAGAAGAAACTCTCATGTCCGGTTCTGCAGTAGAGATGGAATTCATAAACAACCATCAACTATGACCCCAAAAGAACCAGATTTCGTAAACAACATAGAGGTAGAATGAAGGGAATATCTTGCCGAGGCAATCATATTTCTTTCGGAAGATACGCTCTTCAGGCACTTGAACCTGCTTGGATCACAGCTAGACAAATAGAAGCAGGGCGAAGAGCAATGACACGATATGCACGTCGTGGTGGAAAGATATGGGTACGTATCTTTCCCGACAAACCTGTTACAGTAAGACCTACGGAAACACGTATGGGTTCGGGGAAGGGATCCCCCGAATATTGGGTATCCGTTGTTAAACCGGGCCGAATACTTTATGAAATGAGTGGAGTATCAGAAACTGTAGCCAAAGCAGCTATGGAAATAGCTGCATGCAAAATGCCTATACGAACTCAATTTTTTATTTCAGGATCAGGATAGGTAAACAAAAGTAAATAAAGGTGTATTGAGAATGAAAAAATAACCGCGGATTTCTTTATCTCTGGACAGACAATATTTATTTATTTTTTCCCTTGTCCCTTGCATTGAAATAAGAGATAAAAAAAAATGATATGATTCAACCTCAGACCCTTTTAAATGTAGCGGATAACAGCGGAGCTCGAGAGTTGATGTGTATTCGAATCATAGGAACTGGTAATCAACGATATGCTCATATTGGCGATGTTATTGTTGCTGTAATCAAAGAAGCAGTGCCCAACATGCCTCTAGAAAGATCAGAAGTAATTAGAGCTGTGATTGTACGCACGTGTAAAGAACTCAAACGTGACAACGGCATGATAATACGATATGATGACAATGCGGCGGTTATCATTGATCAAGAAGGAAATCCAAAAGGAACTAGAATTTTTGGTGCGATTGCTCGGGAATTGAGACATTTGAATTTTACTAAAATAGTTTCATTAGCACCCGAAGTCTTATAGTCTTCTAAATCAGACTAGTAGGTGAAAATAGGATATATCCTATATTTTATATTTCTATTCTATATATTCTATATCTATATCTATAATATTAATATTTAAATTTAATTCTATCTATATAATCTATATTCTATATAATCTATATTTAATTCTATCTATATAATCTATATTCTATCTATATAATCTATATTCTATATAATCTATAAATCTATATAAATCTATATATAATATATATATTAATATTATATATTAAATATATTAATATTATATATTAATATTAATTAATATTAATTAAATTATATAAATTATATATTATATATATATATTATATTATATTATAATTATAATTATAATTATATTATATAAATTATATAAATAATATTAAATTATATTTTTATATTTATATATTATATAATTATATATTATATATAAATATAAATTATAAATTATATTTATATATAAATTATAAATTATAAAATTATAATTATATTATATATATATAATTATATATATATTAAATATTAAATTATATTATAATTTATATATTATAAATTTATATATTTTTATATATTATTATTATAATTATATCTTTATATATTATATAATTATATATTATATATATATATATATAATTATATAATATATACAATATATACAATATTAAAATATAAATAAAATATATAATATATACAATATATACAATATTAAAATATAAATAAAATATATAATAAAATATTAAAATATATAAATTAATAAAATTAATAAAATATAAAAATATAAATAAAATATAAATTATAATTATATATATTATAAATTATAAATATATAATATATAAATATATAAATATAAATATATAAATAGAAATATATAAATATTTATAAATAGAAATATAATATAATAATAATAATATATAATAATAATATTATATATTATATTTTATATTTCTATTTATATCCATAGTATAGATATAGAATAGAATAGAATGATATAGTGATATAGAATATAAGATTAATATATAAAATATAGAAATAGAATTCTAATATCTATCATTCTAATATCTATCTAATATCTGAAATAGATCCGATTAGTAGATCGTGTCTCATGCATATACTTTTACTTTTAATTTAAAAAATTTATTTATATTTAATATTTAAAAATATTTAAATAATATTTAAATATTTTAAAATATTTAAATAAATAAAAAATAAATAAAATAAATAAATATTAATAATAAATAAGCATGTTGATTATATCAAAATGAGGAGGCACAAATAACTATAGTTCGTCATGGGTAGGGACATTATTGCCGATATAATAACTTCTATAAGAAATGCTGACATGGATAAAAAGGGAAGGGTTAAAATAGCATCTACTAATATCACTAAAAATATTGTGAAAATACTTTTACGAGAAGGTTTTATTGAAAACGTTCGAAAACATCAAGAAAGTCAAAAAAATTTCTTGGTTTTAACCTTACGACATAGAAAGACTAGGAAAGGGAATAAAATAACTTTAAAGCGTATCAGCCGACCCGGTCTACGAATCTATTCCAACTATCAAAGAATTCCTAAGATTTTAGGCGGAATCGGGATTGTAATTCTTTCTACTTCTAGAGGTATAATGACAGATCGAGAAGCTCGACTAGAAAAAATTGGAGGAGAAATTTTGTGTTATATATGGTGATTCTACTGCGGTACCTTAATACTCTCTCGAACTTACTATTTGTAAAATAGAGAGGAGAAGTGAATTATAGAACTCTTCCTCTATTAGTTGATAGTTGATACTTAAAGGGGGTTATCTGGAATGAAAGAACAAAAATTGATTCATGAGGGTTTAATTACTGAATCACTTCCCAACGGTATGTTTCGAGTTCGGTTAGATAATCAAGATCTAATTCTAGGTTATATTTCAGGGAGAATCCGGCGCAGTTTTATACGTATACTACCCGGGGATAGAGTAAAAATAGAAATGAGTCGTTATGATTCAACCAGGGGACGCATAATTTATAGACTTCGAAAAAAAGATTCGAACGATTAGATCATTCTTTTAAACATCCCTTTCGTAGGGATGTAATTTGAAATTTTATTTTTAATAATGAAATAAACTGATTTTTGTTTCCAAAAAAATAGATTCAGAATGAAGGTAAGGAATAAAAAATATGAAAATAAGGGCTTCTGTTCGTAAAATTTGTGAAAAATGTCGCCTGATCCGTAGGCGCGGGCGAATTATAGTAATTTGTTCCAATCCGAGACATAAACAGAGACAGGGATAATTCTGATAATTCTTCTCAAGTTATAAATAATAAAAAAATTTTAAACCCATGTACATGTAAAAAGAAAGAAAAAAGGATCCGTTTTCATATAACATATAAAATGGATATTCCCGTATCTTTCTGTAGATTTCTGATTCTTCCCTAGATTTTTTTTATTCTTATGAATATGAATATGAATATGAGATAATAAAATATGACAAAACCTATATCAAAAATTGGTTTACGTAAGAATGCACGTATTGGTTCACATAAGAATGAACGTAGAATACCAAAAGGAGTTATTCATGTTCAAGCGAGTTTCAACAATACTATTGTAACTGTTACAGACGTACGAGGTCGGGTAGTTTCTTGGGCTTCCGCGGGTACTTCTGGATTCAGAGGCACAAGAAAAGGAACACCTTATGCTGCTCAAGCAGCGGCATTCAATGCTATTCGTACAGTAGTGGATCAGGGTATGCAACGAGCAGAAGTTATGATAAAGGGTCCAGGTCTCGGAAGAGATGCGGCATTACGAGCCATTCGTAGAAGTGGGATACTATTAAGTTTCGTACGTGATGTAACACCCATGCCACATAATGGATGTCGCCCCCCTAAAAAAAGACGTGTGTAGAAATAAGAATCCAAGAGATTCCAAGAGAAATAAATGATTCAATGATCCGATCCAATAATCATAAATCATAAAATCATAAAAAAAAAAATAATAATAATAGTATGGTTCGAGAAGAAGTAGCAGGATCCACTCGAACACTACAGTGGAAATGTGTTGAATCAAGAGTAGACAGCAAGCGCCTTTATTATGGTCGTTTCGTTCTGTCCCCGCTTATGAAAGGTCAAGCCGATACCGTAGGTATTGCCATGCGAAGGGCTTTACTTGGAGAAATAGAAGGAACATTTATCACACGTGCAACATCTGAGAATGTGCTGCACGAATATTCTACGATAGTAGGTATTGAAGAATCAGTACATGAGATTTTAATAAATTTGAAAGAAATTGTATTGAAAAGTAATCTCTATGGAGTTAGGGACGCATCCATTTGCGTCAGAGGTCCCAAATACATAACCGCTCAAGATATCATCTCACCACCTTCTGTAGAAATAGTTGACACGACACAACATATAGCTAACCTGACAGAACCAATTGATTTGTGTATTGAATTACAAATAAAGAGAGATCGCGGATATCGTATGAAATCCACAAACGAATCTCACGATGGAAGTTATCCTATGGATACTGTATCCATGCCTGTTCGAAATGCGAATCATAGTATTCATTCTTACGGGAATGGGAATGAAAAACAAGAGATACTCTTTCTAGAAATATGGACCAATGGAAGTTTAACTCCTAAAGAAGCACTTTATGAAGCTTCTCGTAATTTGATTGATTTATTAATTCCTTTTCTACATGCAGAAAAAGAGGACATGAATTTCGAGGAAAATGAAAACAGATTGAATCTACCCCTTTTTTCCTTTCAAGACAGATTCACTAATCTCAAGAAAAACAAAAAACGAATTCCATTGACATGTATTTTTATTGACCAATCAGAATTGTCTTCCAGGACCTATAATTGTCTCAAAAGGTCCAATATACATACATTATTGGACCTTTTGAGTCATAGTCAAGAGGATCTTATGAAAATGGAATATTTTCGCATAGAAGATGTAAAACAGATATTGGGCACTCTACAGAAGCATTTTGCAATCAATTTACCTAAGAAAAAGTGTTAATTTTTAATCCGTTGGAATTTCTAAAATTTTTAGTTTTTTAAAATAAGAATTTTAGAAAAAAAAGAATAGAATGAGTTTTTAATCTCCGGTACGATCCATATATTTGCAGAATAGATCATAATAAGATTATAAGATTGATTTAAGATTGATTGATGTATCTAGGGAAGATCCAGAACGGGATCTTACTTAGATACCTATGTCGTGGTATTTCACGGTTTAATCAATTTTAAAAAGACCTAAAGTTAGGGATTTCTCAATAGGCAATGTTGCTCCAATACCTAACCAAAGAGCTACTGCAGTACCGATCAAAAAGACTGTTGTAGCTACTGGACGACGAAATGGATTTTGGAATTTATTGACATTCTCCAAAAAGGGTACTGTCAATAATCCTATTGGTACTGAAACCATTAAAAGAACACCCAATAACTTATTTGGTACTGTGCGAAGTATTTGAAATACGGGAAAGAAGTACCATTCGGGTAATATTTCCAACGGAGTTGCAAATGGATCCGCCGGTTCACCAATCATTGACGGCTCTAGAACTGCTAAGCCCACATTACATGCAATAGTGCCTAGAATTACTACTGGAAAAATATATAAAAGATCATTGGGCCATGCGGGTTCTCCATAATAATTATGCCCCATCCCCTTAGCCAATTTAGCTCTTAATACAGGATCATTCAAATCAGGTTTCTTTGTTATTTGGATAGGTGAATTCTTAAGGATCCATCCCCCAAAAGAACCGGACATGATAATTTTTTATCATCCGGCTCGAGCAAGAATCAAAAGAATGACAGAAATAGATCCATAGAACATAAATAGGTCCATAGAAAATCTATATTTCATACCATACATATCTACTATAATGTAGAATGTAGAATTACTCCATGTAAGAAAAGATTTATGAAATTAAATTTCCCCGAGTTGCAACGATTCATTGCTAATTGCAAAGAATTAAGTTCTGGCAAGGGCAAAGAAATGCTCAATATCCAAGTAGGCTTACAAATTCGATCATGATCAAGTGCTTTTTGGATTATCTCATGTCTTTTGGTTGTTATTTATCCCCACAAAATCCAGATTTTCTTACATACAACAATACAAAGTTTTTACTTGTTATTAATAAAATCTAACCTCTGTTCTTCCTTAGATCCCTTATTTAACTCCGATAGTATCATAGATCAGGGTCGATGCAAAGGAAATGAATGCATCTCCATACTATAATTAGATTACTAAAATAAAAAAAAAAAATAAATTAATCAAATAAATACTATCTATCTACTATCTAATTACTATTATTACTATTATCTAATTACTATAATATCTAATTACTATAATTTATAAATTTATAATTAGAATACTATAATACTATAATTAGAAATTAGAATAAAAAGAATAAAATACTATCTAATTATTTAGAATCTATAATTTAAATAAAAATCAAACAAAGTGTAATAGATAGAACATTGGATCATGCCACATCACTTATTCTAGGGATCTTACGGAGCCTGTTCATGCATAACATGATTCGGGTATGATCATAGAAAAGATTCTCCTCAAGCGAACCGGCCTATCCTATGCTACATAAGGGGATTGACGTGATGGTTGGATGCAGAGACACGTTGGGTTGTGAATTCCAACGTGGCGGAGAAAATCATATATCCGCATGGACCAATCAATAGTTCAAGTCACACACTCCCATAATCCATCCTTTTTTAGGAAAATATACTTCAACTATTCGTAACAATACAATACTTCAGAGTTGAAGAGAAGTATCCAAATAACATGCCTTATTTTTTCAATAATCCATATTTGTAGCAATGAAATATTCTTGTTCCTCCCCGATATGAGAAATTACAAATATCTATGATCTGCCTTCTCTATAAAGGACCCGAAATACCTTGCTTACGTATCATTGGGAAGTGCATTAACATAAATACGGCAGTAAGAAGAGGCAATACAAAAGTATGTAAACTATAAAAACGAGTCAAAGTGGATTGGCCCACACTAGCGCTTCCACGTAATAATTCTACCAAGGGCGATCCTATTATAGGAATAGCTTCAGGCACGCCTGTTACGATTTTGACTGCCCAATAACCAATTTGGTCCCGAGGTAAGGAATAACCAGTTACGCCAAAAGATGCGGTCAATACAGCCAGAACCACCCCTGTAACCCAAGTTAATTCGCGGGGTTTTTTAAACCCACCCGTAAGATACACACGAAATACGTGCAAGATCATCATTAGAACCATCATACTTGCTGACCATCGATGAACTGATCGAATTAACCAACCAAAATTGGCCTCAGTCATTATGTATTGAACAGAGGAAAAAGCCTCTGTAACGGTTGGACGATAGTAAAAAGTCATAGCAAAACCCGTAGCTACTTGTACTAAAAAACAAGTAAGCGTAATCCCGCCTAGACAATAAAATATGTTGACATGAGGAGGAACATATTTACTAGTGATATCATCTGCAATCGCTTGAATCTCGAGACGTTCCTCGAACCAATCATATACTTTATTGAGATAGGTAACCCAAGAAGGACTCCCCCTCTGAGAGCCGTATATGAGAATTTCATCTCGTACGGCTCAAGCCGAAACACACAAATACTGGTTTTCAACGGATATGGAATAGATAGTTCAAAACTTCTTGGGTCTTAGCCGCTTGACTCGATTTGACCCAAAGATACGAAGTAAGAATAAGAAAAATCCGGAATCTCTTCTTTGTGATGATAATGCCAAGAAATACAATCTCAAGTTGGCTCATCCATCTTTCTTTATGTTAATCGTGACAGGCCTCTTGAATCTTCTCTTCCCTATCCTTTTTTTTTTTTTTACTTTATTTGATAGGAATTCTCTTGTTGAGACCCTATGAATCAATTGAAACCTCAGATTCATACTAGAACCACGATGATTTAAGAACGCAAAAGCTAAACTCAAAGGTTCTCTGAGTAAAAACCATTTGATCATCACTTATTCAATGAATGTAATGACTCAATAAAATATATAGCTATAGAAGGAGTTTTCCTTCGGTCAAAACGGAAGGAAAAAATTGTTTGATTTAGAAAAGGCCTATTTCCATCCGCTTGCGAGGTCTAAATAATAGGTATGAATCATAGTTAAAATATTTCTTTTCTGGATCTATTCTATATAGTCTCTATATAGTCCGTGCTCCAGAGACTAGAATAAATATCTGACGAAGTAGAATCATCTTGATAGAGATG